GATAACTTCCATCTTGGACGTTATTGGATGTTTTTATAAGATATCCACGATTCCTCTCGATTTGTAATCGAATACACAACTCAATTGGTTCCGTCAAGCTAGCTATCTGCTGTGTATTATCAATGATTTTTACATAAGGCGGTGCGATGATATCTTTGGCGGTTATATATCCGGGGCCCCTAGCACAAATGGCTGCCTCACACGTTCCATATAGATTACTTCTCAATACAATTTCTTTCAAATTCATTAAAATTTCATGGACTGATTCTTGAATACCCACTATGGTAGAATATTCATGCGGTATTTTCGCGGATTTTGCGCGTGTGATACATGTTCCTTCTATTTCTCCAAGCAAAGCTCGTCGCATCGCAATGCCTATTGTGTCAGCTTGACCTTTCAGAAGTGGAGATAGAATAAATCGTCCATAAGAAAGACGTTTACTATCTGCTCTTGATTCAACACACTTCCACTGGAGTGTCCGAGTATCTATTCTTACTTGCTCTCGAACCATAATAATATTATTTGATCAGATCATTGAATCATTTATTTCTCTTGTTTTTCTTGCTGTTGAAATCTCTTCAATTTTTATTTTTACACACGTCGTTTTTTCGGAGGTCTACAGCCATTATGGGGCAAAGGAGTTATATCCCGTACAAAAGTTAATCGTATACCACTTTTGCTAATAGCTCGTAATGCTGCGTCTCTCCCGATACCGGGACCTTTTATCAAGACTTCTGCGCGTTGCATCACTACTGTACGAATAGCGGTTACTGCTGTGGTTTCAGCAGCAAATGGCGACGCTTTTCGTGTACCCCGGAATCCACAATTACCGGCAGAGGACGACGAAACCACTTGCCCTCGTACATCTGTAACAGTCACAATGGTATTATTAAAACCTGCTTGAACATGAATAACCCCTTTTGGTATTCTACGCGTACTTTTACGTAGACGTCGGGTCCTACGTGAAACCAATTTCAGTCTCGCTTTTGCCATATTTTATCATCTCATAAATATGAGTCAGAGATCGATGGATCTATCCATTTTTGAATATCGGGCCTTTCCCGAGGTTGATTATCCTTGTCTTTGTTTATGCCTTGGGTTGGAACAAATTACTCGAATTCGGCCCTGACGGCGTATTAATCGACATTTTTCACAAATTTTACGAACAGAGGCTCTTATTTTCATATTTGCCGACTTTTCACCTTAATTCTGAATCTACGTCTTGGAAGAAAATAAGTTTCTTGAAATTTGGCATCTCGAATCATATTGAATGAATGTTGAAAATGTTGAAGTTGAAAAAAAATACCGAAACTTTTGATTCTTATTTTTTGCAAAGTAAAGAATTCGACTAATTGAAGACTCATTGTATTATAATAAACCTAAGTGGTAGCTTTCCCGAAATATAACCGAGAATTAGATCATTATTATCTAAATGAACCAAAAATATATCGTTGAGAACGGATTCTTTAATTCAACTTTCCAGAATCAATTTATGTTTTTCAGTTAAACGAAAACCTCTTTTATGCCGGATCCACTTCTTTATTATGGACGATCTAAAACCATAGATGTTGTTTTCAAAGATGAGGTCGTAGATGAGAGACGATATTAGACAACCTGTCCCCTTTCTTTGTCACAAATAGAAAGTTGCGAATTTCATTTGGATATTAGAAGGATTACCATATATAACACAAACATTCGCCACCTATTCTTTCTAATCGAGCCTCTCGGTCTGTCATTAGACCTCGAGAAGTCGAAAGAATTACAATCCCCATCCCGCCTAAAATTCTAGGAATTCGTTGATAGTTAGAATAGATTCGTAGCCCGGGTCGACTGATGCGTTTTAAATTTAAAACTTTTCGATTTCTATAAGGCTCGTTCCGATTCCTTCTATAGCGTAGGGTTAAAACCAAAAAAGATTTGTTGTTTTCGCGATGTTTTCTCACGTTTTCGATAAAACCTTCGCGTAAAAGTATTTTAACAAGACTTTCGCTGAGATTCGTAAATGCTATTCGAACCACTCTTTTTGTATTCATCTCAGCATTTCGTATCGAGGTTAGTATATCAGCAATAATATCCTTAGCCATAATGAATTAAAGTATTGGTCCCTCCCAATTGTGATATAATCAACATGTTTTTCTTGTTTTTTCTTTGGTTATGACTATGCATTTTTCAAGGTATATGCGCGAGACACAATTTACTAACTGAATCTTAATTGATTTCTTTCAAATAACTCCTCTAAACATAACTATATTCTTTCTGGAATGATATTATGATGGAACTAGATTAGGGTCTCATTTTATAATACTTCGGGAGCTAATGAAACTATTTTAGTAAAATTGAACTGTCTCAATTCCTCTGCAATCGCACCAAAAACTCGAGTGCCTTTTGGATTTCCTTCTTGATCAATGACAACTGCAGCATTGTCATCATAGCGTATTATCATACCGTCGTCGCGTTTGAGTTCTTTACAAGTACGTACAATTACAGCTCTGACCACTTCTGATCTTTCTAGCGACATTTGCGGAACTGCTTCTTTGATCACAGCAACAATAACGTCACCAATATGAGCATATCGACGATTGCTAGCTCCTATGATTCGAATACACATCAATTTGCGAGCCCCGCTGTTATCCGCTACATTCAAATAGGTCTGAGGTTGAATCATATCATTTTTTTGATTATTTTTTTTAGGCAAAGTAAAGGGCGAAGAAAAAAAGAAATATTGTTTGTCCAAAAAACAAAACCTGCACCTGCGATTCGTTTGCCTTTTTCTTTTGCATTTCCAATCCAAATTTTCTCCCGCAAATTTTATCCCGAAAGAATGAATTGAGTTCGTATAGGCATTTTGGACGCTGCTATTGAAATAGCCCTTCTAGCTATATTTTCTGTTACGCCACCGATTTCATAAAGGATTCGACCTGGTTTAACAACAGCTACCCAATATTCAGGCGATCCTTTACCCGAACCCATACGTGTTTCTGCGGCTCTGACTGTAACCGGTTTGTCTGGAAATATACGGACCCATATCTTTCCACCGCGGCGTGCATTTCGTGTCATTGCCCGTCGACCTGCTTCTATTTGTCTAGATGTGATCCAAGAGGGTTCAAGTGCCTGAAGAGCATATTTACCAAAACAAATATCATTACCTCGATAAGAAATTCCCTTCATTCTTCCTCTATGTTGTTTACGGAATCTGGTTCTTTTGGGGTTATAGTTGATGGTTGGGTTTGAATTCCATCGCTACTCCAGAATCGGACGTGAGAGTTTCTTCTCATCCGGCTCCTCGCGAATAAAAAGATTCAAAAATCAGGAATTTTAAGGAAATTTAGATAGAATAGAATTTGAATTCAGATAGACTTGTAGTTCATATGATATCCATCGATTTGATATATATAAGTAATATATCGGAGTATGGAGTTCAGCGAATCGATCTCAAATCTGGTAGTAATTTGTATCTTCTTTCTATCGTATAGTGAAAGACCTAAAAGAAGAATA